AATATATATGAATATGTATATACATAATAGTTTGAATCATTTCTTTTTTTTTAAGTATATTCATATAAGTCCCTCCTTTTTAATTGGAATAATTTTTAATTGGAATAAGTATATCTACTTTTTTTTTTATTATTTTTATTAAGTATTAAGTTAATATATATTTAAGTTAAAGTAACTATTTACATTTACCATTATTTTTTATTTTATTTTTTGTGTATTTAAATAGTATATTTTAAATATACTATTTAAAATATACTATTTAAATTTAAAATAAATTATCTAAATATATTATCAATTAATTCTGAAGTGTATTGTGGATACATCCGTAGTCTTAAGATACCAAAACGACTACCATTATTGGTATCAAACCAATACCGATTCATACAAGCTAAATCTTCTAATCGATAATTGGGCCAAAGAAATAATTTAAATTTAATTAATTTGCTTTTATTTGCATTTGTGTTAAAATGTTTGTCCTTTTTCAAAAACTGTCCACAGTTTCTTATGTTGTTTTCATTGAAAAATATTAGATTTCTATCTACATCTACAACATTCCTCTTCCAGGAATTGAAACAAATTAGGATTCTCAACTCTCTACGACGTCTAGTGGATAGAATATTTTCAGGAACAAATAAATCATAATTATTTTTATCTTCACTCACAAGCATAGTGCTATGTTGTGAAATGGATTTCTCAAAAGGACTCTCATCAAGATATTTTTCTTTTATATATCTTTTATCAGTTTCAGTTTGTTGTTTACTCTTATTGATCAATGAAATAACTATGGTTTGATATATAATAAATTGTGCATCGCATTCTTTAGAGAGACGAACTGGTTCAATGAAAAATAGTTCCTTTCTTTTTATTATCAATTCTCTAAGAGATAGATCTTTTTGAATCAACATTACATCTAGACGCATCTCTCCTCTTCGAATTGAGGATATAGCCATTTGACTTATATCTATAAGTCTAAGTAGTAAACAATATATCTTGATATTGTCGATCATTCCTTGATTCGTAGAATCATCCCATCTTAATTGATAAATTAAATATTTTTTCAGTAACAATTCTAGTTCTGCTTCCTTCTGACTCTTTAATTTTTTTTTCTTTCTACGTTTTTTAATGGTTGATTCTGTGTCATTTTTTTCAACATCTTCTTTTTTCTTTTGTTTTTGTGTATCTTGTTGTATATCTAATCCAAGATCTCTTTTCTTTTGTTTTTTTTCTTGTTGTATATCTAATCCAAGATATCTTTTCTTTTGTTTTTTTTCTTGTTGTATATCTAATCCAAGATCTCTTTTCTTTTGTTTTTTTTCTTGTTGGTTCCGATTTTCTAATTCAAGATATTCTTCTTTATTAGATCGTAGATTAAGATCCTTTTTTTGATTTCCGTCGATGTTCTCATTTTGACTAATATTCTTATCTCTATGAATGTTTAAAAGAAGAAATTGAATTGGTATAATCCATGGTTTAAGCTTATATGCATCATAAAGTAGTCCAAATTCTGAAAAGAACCAAGATTCCAGATTTGATATAGGACAATGATTAGGACAATGATATAGCCTTTCTTTATTCATTCCCATCCAATCAAAAAGTTTTTTTCTTTTATTAAATGATTTTGTTTTTTGATGAATCGTGAGAGGATAAATATTTCCTTTATAAATTTTTTGATAATTATTAGTTCCAGCTTTAGTATTTTTATTAATCTCTTTAGTATTTTTATTAATCTTGGTACCAATATGCATATTAGTCCAGGCATCACTATCGATATTTTTTCTAAAACAAAACCGGAGAATTCTACAATCAAAGTATTTTCTATCTAGATTTTTTTGACTAGATGCTTTTCCTAGATAATCACTAATATCTATATCTACTAGTACATAAAATGATTCGGGTTTCTGTGTTTTCTGTGTATTGAAATTATATGGAATTTTTTTGTCTCTGTTTACTTGTGATGGCGATGCATAAATATATGAGTCCCCTCCATTCTCATAATTCACATATTTATGTGCTAGAAGATCATATTTGTAGTTTTTTTTTAATTTTTCTTTTTGTCCGTCTATTCCGTAATAATTTTTTTTCACGTAATGAATTAATTTGAATTGGTTTTTTTTATATGAATCAAATATTATTGAGTTTTTTTTTTGAGTTGTACAACGTTTCTTGACTCTATTTCTCCATTTTTTTGGTACTAATTGAGACCATTGAGATTGAGATAAATTGTATTGATAATGATTCTTTAACCAGTTTTTCCATTTATTCATTCCAGACTTATAAGCTTTCTTATGCTTTGGTTTGGAATCAAATAGGCCTCGTGTCCCACAAAAATCTTTGATTCTATCTTTAAGAAAAAGACGGATTCCGTGATATTGAAGTACAGGTTTCAAGTAATCTTTGTTATTAACTTGAACTTGTGATAATGTATAAAATACATATGCTTGTGACAAAAAGGATAAGTCATAATAAATGTTTGAATTCTTATTATTTTTAATATTAGAAATCGACTTTTTCATTGTCGAAATAAAATGAATTGTATTTTTATTTGTTTGATCAATCCCTTTTTGATTTGTTTCATCGTGGTAAAAAAATTTATTGATTATTTTTTTTGTTGATTCAAGGAAAAGTTGTGCATTGGTCCTAAGAATGTTAATGGTACATAGAAGGATATCGCTGTATATTTTTTCAATGAAATATTTGAGAAAGTAGTATAATTTACGTATTAATCGGGTACTCTTTCTTTTGAATATTTGCCAAATATGTTTTTGCAATTCTGAATTTTTATCAGCAGAATTTGTCTTGTTAGGGCTAATACTTATATCTGGAGTTAGAATTATTTTTTTCTTGTCTTTTGTGATTTGTTCTATTTGATTCCTGATTGTGGTTGTCCTATCAGTAAGATCTTTTATTTTTTTTTCTATAAGTGAACGTTTTGTCCAATTCGTGGATCGAATTCGAATGGTTGATTCGTCGGTAATCTTATTACTGATTATAGAATCTTTTCTATTTTCGTCCGATTCACCTATTTTTACTTTTCCAAATCCAAATAAAAAAATTGGGTTTCTTTTTTCAAGTTCTTTCATTATTCGTTTTATAACTAGAACTTTTTTGTTAACCCATTTTATTTTTTCTTTTGAAATCCTTAAAAACCATTTTCTCATTTTTTTAGAAACTCTTAGAACTATAGAAAGATAAATTGTTTTTTCCACTTTTCTCTTTTTGTTTTTTAACTCTTTAAAAATAGGTTCAAAAAAAGAAGGTTGTTTTCGAGGAGAACCGAAAGGGAGTTCCGCTTCTCTTCCCCAGACTGTTAAAAAACAAAAATGGTTCTTTTTCCTCCCTTTTTTCATTGTATCCCTATGATGGGATCGTACTTTAGATTTTCGCCAAGGTTTCAGACGGAAAGGAAATAGAATTTTTATCTGAATACCATCCGTTAACCAATCTTGTGGAAATTCTGTTTCTGATAATGGAACACCATTATAGGTGCATTTAACATGCATTTCTCTATTCCAATCTTGCAAATCCTCGTACCACTCGGGGAATTGGAATAATAACATACGGCCGACATTTTTAGCTATTATCAACGAAGGCAATACAATGTATTTTCTAAGAATCGATTGGATTACTAACATCGAACCTCTTATTGCTTGAGCAAGTATAACGTTATCCCAAATTTCTGATATTGTTATACGTTCATTTTTCTCTGTTTCTTCCCAGTTTTCCTCCTCCTCCTCAGAATCAGAATCAATAATTTGAAATTCCGATTCTCTATCCACCCAATCCCTAAAAATGAGATTCATCATTTTGGAGATGTCAAAAAAGAGAAAAAATGTTTTGTCTATTTGATCCAAAAAAAGTGGCGAATGCGCATTTGCTTGAAACATTTCCCAAGTAACTGTTTTACGTCTTTGAGCACGCATGGATCCTTTGATTAGATCCCGACGAAAATCCGATTGTTGTGAGTAACGTATCAAAGACACCTCTTCTGGTTCATCACTACTACCAGTATTACTAATAATAGTATTGGTAGTATCACTAGTATCACTAGTATCACTAATAATAGTATTGGTAGTATCACTAGTATCACTAGTATCACTAATAATAGTATTGGTAGTATCACTAGTATCACTAGTATCACTAATAATAGTATCACTAGTATCACTAGTATCACTAATAATAGTATTGGTAGTATCACTAGTATCACTAGTATCACTAATAATAGTATCACTAGTATCACTAGTATCACTAATAATAGTATCACTAGTATCACTAGTATCACTAATAATAGTATTGGTAGTATCACTAGTATCACTAGTATCACTAGTATCACTAGTATCACTAGTATCACTAGTATCACTAGTTTTGTCCTTATCAGTATAAATTACAACACGTTTGGCTTTTCTTGAACGAATTCCATAATCTTTCGTTGATTTTTTTTCTTTTTCTTCTTCCTCTTGTTCTTCTAATTCTTCTATTTCTTCCTCTTCTTCCTCTTCTTCTTCTAAATCTTCTAATGCTTCTAATTCGTCGGTCAATTTGTATGACCATCGAGGAACCTCTTTTCTGATTTCTTCTATTTCTTCCTCTTGTTCTTCTAATTCTTCTGCCAATAAAGACAATTTTTTCAAATTAAGACTGGGTGGGGATTCAAATGGGACTTCGTCGATTGAGGTTAAGGAATGACCAATATTTGTTGATAAAAATTCTCCATCAAAGAGATTCTTTTGATATTCAAATTCTTTTTTTTTTGAATCATTAGGAAGTAGAAGTAGGCCGTGAATTTTATTTATCCAGACTATTTCTATGGACTCCTCTGCATCTGTAGAAGTTATTAAATCATCTGTAGAAGTTATTAAATCATCTGTAGAAGTTATTAAATCATAATCATCTGTAGAAGTTATTAAATCATCTGTAGAAGTTATTAAATCATAATCATCTGTAGAAGTTATTAAATCATCTGTAGAAGTTATTAAATCATAATCATCTGTAGAAGTTATTAAATCATCTGTTAAAGTTATTAAATCATAATCATCTGTAAAAGTTATTAAATCATAATCATCTGTAAAAGTTATTAAATCATAATCATCTTTAGAAGTTATTAAATCATAATCATCTGTATAAGTTATTTTTCCGCGATATGGTCCGTTTAAAAAAGGATCGTACATTCTAGGCAAGCATTCCTTTTCATTTTCATCATTGCATAATCTGATTCTTTTCTCTAGCACATCTAGAACGAGGGATCCTGTTTTTTTTTCTAGAGTTTTTATTCGATTTATTAATTCATTGCTCAAGGTGTGCTTTTTTTGTTCATTAGTATAAACCCAATAATTATCCTCGTGGGATAGTTTTTCGGTCGTGTACAAAGATATCTTTCGTTCTATCATTTCTGAAAAAGTTGCTAAACTCGGCGGATATGTAAAAGATATTCTTTGTTTTCCATCACTTGGACATGTATAAAAAAAATATTGTGACATCTCATTTTGTACAGCATTTTCAAATTGATCATTTTTTATATATCGAAATGGACGATTCCATCGTTTACAGTCGAAAAGAAAAGTGACAAGCGGTTTTTCAAACCAAAAAAGATTTTGATCTTCTTTACTTTCTAACTCCAAAAGTTCTTGTTCTTGATACCTATTAAGGTAAGAGTCTTCGTAATTAAGGTAAGAGTCTTCGTAAACCGGGCTATCCTTAGTTGTTTCTATGTCGCTTTCTTCCTCATTTTCCTCGCGTTCCTTCGTCCTCGTTGCTGGGGTTTCCTTGAGTTTTTTAGTAATAATAGGGAAAGGCATTCTGCCTAAATAGTATACACAAGTGATAAATAAGAGAATATTAAAGATTCGAGCCAGAGAATTTCTCAATTCTGAAAAAAGGTACTTATACTTATTAGATCGAATGGAATGATTTTGCCGTATCCAGAATACAACTAATTCAATCCACTTAATAAAAAAAATGTGACCAATTAACCAACCAATAAAACTACTCGTTACAAATAACATCTTGTTGTTGCATCGAAACATATAAATGTTGACTAATCTGACTCGTGTTGAACTTGGTAAAATAAAATGGTTGAATAATTGAAAAATCAAATTATTCAAAAATATAAATATACATTGAATGTTGAAATTACGTATTTCATTTCTAGTAGTAGATCCATAATCTAAAAAGTTCTTCTTATTGTTCCAGAAGAAATGAAATAAAAGATATGGTAGAACTAGGACAGTTATTGTATGAGGTTTGCCCAATGCTAAATGCAGAGGCGCATAATAGATTGATATAAACATCATAAGCTGTCCCATAATAAAACCGGTTGTTGCTGATATCTGCTTTTCGGTTCCTTCTTTCATAATCCAAGCTCGAAGAAGGAAGAGATAAGAGGGCCCTATGGGAAACGTGGTCATAAATCCATAATAAAGTCCAACTATAACAACGGAATTCATTATCTTCATGCATAAGGATAATGTATTACCTAATAGAAAAATTTTTAAAATCATCACAAACCTCCTCCTTTTATTTTGTATTGCAATTTATATATTATTATATGATAATTTGTATTGCAATTTCTATATTATTATATGATAATTTGTATTGCAATTTATATATTATTATATGATAATTTTTTTAGATTATTATATGATAATTTTTTAACTTTCATATAGACTCTATATGGAATAGACTCTAAATATATAGAAATCAAAAGACCATAAATGACATCTCTTATGTCAATGATTCCAAAGAGATATTAAATGAATGGAATTGGAATATAATATAGATATAATATTTTATAAATTATATTTTATTATTATTATTTTATAATTTTATAATGATATTTTATAATATAATGTATAATGAAATAGAACCGTTTTGAGGTTCCCTATGAAATGGGCATGGAACGGAGCCACTACGAAGAAGTTCTGGGAGTTACGAAGGAAGCTTCGGACTCATATTGTTCGTGGGTTGAGAACGGTAGTTGAACTTTATGAGATCGAATCACCCGTTGTTCCTCAGTAGCTCAGTGGTAGAGCGGTCGGCTGTTAACTGATTGGTCGTAGGTTCGAATCCTACTTGGGGAGATTTGATTCATTTTTTATTAAAAAATGAAGAATTGAATGAAAGGGCTCGTTTTGACCGTTAGGAGTAGGTAACCCGTTCCCTTTCTTTGTTTCTATTGCATTCTATCTCATCGTATCACATTCTGTTCTGCGATATTTGAGAATCACCGTCAATACCTGGCGTAGATCCGGGATAATCCCTTGTAAATAGCCCCAGGGGCTATTTACAATTAGCCAATTAATCATTCTCAAATGATGTACTAGCAGTGCATCAAAGATGCAGTCATCAATTCTCCCGATCGGCCACAATTACCGCGAGCAAACAATAACGAGGAACGCATTTTTGCTATGCTACTAATACTTGTACTTGTTCTGCTATTCTGCCCAAGCCTGGCTGAGGAAGAGTTACGGGGAGTAAAACATAAATATGCGGTTCGGACCAGGCGTA